CCACAACATTTGCACATTTAGATGCTACGACCGTACTATCAAGAGGGTTGGCTGCAAAAGGGATCTATCCAGCAGTCGATCCTTTAGATTCAACATCAACTATGCTACAACCTCGAATCGTTGGTGAGGAACATTATGAAACTGCACAAAGAGTTAAACAAACTTTACAACGTTACAAAGAACTTCAAGACATTATAGCTATCCTTGGGTTGGACGAATTATCCGAAGAGGATCGCTTAACTGTAGCAAGAGCACGAAAAATTGAGCGTTTCTTATCACAACCCTTTTTCGTCGCAGAAGTATTTACCGGTTCCACGGGGAAATACGTTGGTCTAGCAGAAACCATTAGAGGGTTTAAATTGATCCTTTCCGGAGAATTAGATGGTCTTCCTGAACAAGCCTTTTATTTGGTAGGTAACATCGATGAAGCTACTGCAAAGGCTACGAACTTAGAAATGGAGAGTAAATCGAAGAAATGACCTTAAATCTTTGTGTATTAACCCCTAATCGAATTGTTTGGGATTCAGAAGTAAAAGAAATCATTTTATCTACTAATAGTGGACAAATTGGCGTATTACCAAATCACGCGCCTATTGCCACAGCTGTAGATATAGGTATTTTGAGAATACGCCTTAACGGCCAATGGTTAACGATGGCTCTGATGGGTGGTTTTGCTAGAATAGGCAATAATAAGATCACTATTTTAGTAAATGACGCGGAAAAGGGTAGTGACATTGATCCACAAGAAGCTCAGCAAATTCTTGAACTAGCGGAAGCTAACTTAAGGAAAGCTGAAGGTAAGAGACAAATAATTGAGGCAAATCTAGCTCTTAGACGAGCTAGGACACGAGTCGAGGCTATCAATGCGATTTCATAACTAGTTGTTGTGTACGAATAATCAAAGGAACTTCTGTATAAACAGAACCTCTGTTTATACACCCCTTTTATTTTGCCAATTGAAATTGAATACAATCAAAAAAAATCAAGTGGAATCGGATAGATTCTTATGCAATGAATTGAAATTCAAAAATGAATAGAAATATAGAAGAAAAGCTAAAAAATCAATATAATAAAAGAAGGTGATCAGAAAAACTTATTAGATACCACCGGTATCTAATAAGTTCTACCTACTATTGGATTTGAACCAATGACTCCTGCCGTATGAAAGCAATACTCTAACCACTGAGTTAAGTAGGTCATTTATCATCACAAAGATAAACAAAAGGAACTCATCACATCATATCGATATATTGATGGATTATAAATCCAATATTACTTCTAAGCAATACCCATCAAAGAGATATGTGTTAGATCATGTAATATTCATCTTGACAAGAAATTATCTACATAATATGATTAAATATGTATCACAAACACATCACAAACACAAGGGCTATAGCTCAGTTGGTAGAGCACCTCGTTTACACGTGCGCCAATGATTTTCAGAGGAGTCCATCCCATCATGGAATCAAAAGAATTGATCTTATTGAGAAATCGATGTCTTACTCCATAACGTTTAGGGAACAAAACAAGAGAACAATAGCCTGACAAAAGGTTCTCGGTCCGATTTTGGTGCCTATTTAAGCGCCAAATAGAACCTATCCTTGATTTGAGATATTGATAAGGTGAATACCCAGTCTATTCAATGCTAGTCATTAATGAGTGAGTATAAGGGCCTCAAAAAATTATCTTTTCGTCCGATGAACTTTAAGGTGTAGGAAGTTTCATATTTGGTTTTTTAAACAGGGCGATAGAGACTCCATTTAACTTAGGTTGATCCGATCTCGGCAAGAAGCAGACCTACGTCAAGATAACCCTTCTTTGAAACACTTTGGTAATGCTCCTGAGTCGAAATCCAAATAATGAATCAGAGCACATGGAGCCATCTCCTTATTGATTGGCAAGAAAAAAGATGGCAGACTAACTGATATTTCTATCAGTTAATGAAAGAGCCCAATGCAAAAAAAGGCATGTTGGGTCTTTGAAACAGTTCGAATCATTTTGATAATAATCAGTTTGATCTGTTTTACCGAGAAGGTCTACGGTTCGAGTCCGTATAGCCCTAATAAAAATACAAAAATTGGATAGTTTTTGTTTACTCATTATTGTATTTTTTGTTGTTTGTAACTGGTCACTTACGGTTACTTGGTTCATTGAAAAAACCATTCCTACAAGCCCCCTCACGGGGGTCGTTCAGAGCAGAACATAAAACTGAAAACAAAAGCGTATTTCATTAAACCCAATCCGTATTTTTTTTCTAATCTCAGATAAAGAAATCCTTTTTTTCTTTCTTCATTAATCTTCATAGGCAAATTACATATGAATTTTTTTTTTACTGCCCGCAACAAAAGAATTCGTCAAACTTCTTTTCTTTGGTATACCTACCCAATCCTGGATAATTTTTGGAGTCAAGATTAGGTTAGGACATGAAACCGGTTACAGACTCTAACCTAACCCAATCTTAATCGAATCTAATAGAAAGTCACATAAATCTAGGAGC